TACTTGCCGACCATCGATGAACTGATCGGATTAACCAACCAAAATTAGCTTCAGTCATTATATATTGAACAGAAGCAAAGGCCTCCGTAACGGTCGGACGATAATAAAAAGTCATAGCAAACCCGGTAGCTACTTGTACTAAAAAACAAGTAAGCGTAATTCCCCCTAGACAATAAAATATGTTGACGTGAGGAGGAACATATTTACTAGTTATATCATCGGCAATTGCCTGAATCTCAAGACGTTCTTCGAACCAATCATAGATTTTATTGAGATAGGTAAATCAAGGGGACCCCCCCGGAGAACCGTATATGAAAATTTCATCTCGTACGGCTCAAACAGAAACACCCAAATACTAGTTCTAACGGATGTGTGTAATATAAAGTTTGAAATTTATTAATTCTATGATTTATGATTCAATTTTTTTTTGAAGATACTAAAGAATAAAAATCCGAAAGCTCTTCTTTGTGGTTATAATGCCAAAAAATCAAGTCGGCTCATTCGTCTATATATTGATCGTTATAGGCCTCTTGAATCTTCTATTTACCTATTTTCTTTGGTGTTATTTATGTGTAATGCGGCTTTACTGCTGTTTTCTTTATTATTGATAGGAATTCTCTTGTTAAGACCCTATGAATTGATTAAAACCTCAGATTCATACTAAAACCACGATGATTCAATAAAACCCTTTCAAACTAAGTCTAAGTCCCAAAATTCCCTGAGTAAGAACCATTGGATCATCACTTATTCAATGAATAGATATAATGACTAAAAATCCAAACCAAAGAAACCTTTGTTTTGTCCTTTGATCAAAATAAGCATAAACGAAAGTTTGAAAGAATAAAAATATTTCTATTTATAACTTCTAACTCTTTGAAAAAATTTTTTGAAGTCCGGACACGAGGTCTGACTATTAAGTATGAATCATAGTTCTAATAGTAATCTATTTCATATATTCCGTGCTCCAGATACTAGAATGAATATCCGACGAAGTAAAACCATCTCTATCAAGATGACAGACCCATTCTCTGTACTATCCATAGGATCATTTATACCAAGTCACACACTCATATTCCGGAAATACAGAAACAAAGAAATTCCACGGTCAAACTACCAAAATAGAATGGGATAAAAATCAGAAACCTAAACGCTTCACTTTGTATTGAAAAAGCCAGTTAATGGTTCTTGTGAATCTAATTCATTGAAATTCCATCCAGTAAAATGGAAGAATTATAAATCTCCAAAATAATAGATAGGAATATCGCGAATAGAGCCATTGCGAGACCCATCAAAGGAGTAGTTCCCCACCCAGGAGCTACTTTACCATATTCTGAATTCAATGGTTTCAATAAACTCCCCGCATTAGTTCGTTTTGGGCGGCCAGATCTAGAACTACCTTCAACGGTTTGTGTAGCCATAATATTTTATATTCAGTAAGATCTGTTGACTTTGTATACCATTCCGTTGTAAATAAATGATCTTATCATAGATCCATTGTGGTCTTAAAACTTTATAATGTCTTAAAACTATATAATCATGGAAACAGCAACCCTAGTTGCCATCTTTTTATCTGGTTTACTTGTAAGTTTTACTGGGTACGCCTTATATACTGCTTTTGGGCAACCCTCTCAACAACTAAGAGATCCATTCGAGGAACACGGGGACTAGTTGAAGTACGGATCCTCCCAATATTGGGAGGATCCGTACTTCAATTGAGATAATGACAAATCATTTCACCTTTTTAGTTGGAACTTTAGGCGGGTCTCGAAAAAAGATAGCGAAAAAAATTATTCCTAGAGTTGAGACTAAAAGGAATGTATAAACCAATGCTTCCATAGATTCGATCGTGGTTTACAATTATAGCTTCCATACCTGTTTATTTGGGATCGTCTCCCGGATAAATAAAGAACAAGAGTCAAAGAAAAGGCAGTGATTCAAATCAAGATTTATCTGGTACCCCATCTAAAAATCACAAAAAGAAAATAAAAATGAAAAGTAACAAGTAACAAAGCATATTGTATCAGACTACTTGTCTTCTTGTAGTTGGATCTCCAAGTTTTTGGAATGCTCCAAATTCCACTTGAGCATCTAAATCTGGATCAATACCAGCAAAAACATCTCGAAACAAGGTTCTAGCACCATGCCAAATGTGTCCGAAGAAGAAGAGCAAAGCAAACGAAGCATGTCCAAAAGTAAACCAACCACGTGGACTGCTACGAAAAACGCCATCGGATTTCAAAGTAGCACGATCTAATTCAAAAATCTCACCCAATTGAGCACGTCTAGCATATTTTTTCACAGTAGCGGGATCGCTATAACTGACTCCGTTGAGTTCGCCGCCATAGAACTCGACAGTTACACCTACTTGTTCGACACTATATTTAGATTCCGCCCTTCTAAAAGGAACATCGGCTCTAACAATTCCGTCTCCGTCTACCAAAACAACCGGAAATGTTTCAAAAAAAGTAGGCATACGACGTACAAAAAGTTCGCGCCCCTCTTTATCTCTAAAGATAGGATGTCCTAACCACCCAACAGCTATTCCATCCCCGTTGTCCATTGAGCCCGCTCTGAATAACCCCCCCTTTGCCGGATTATTGCCGATGTAATCATAAAAAGCTAGTTTTTCGGGAATTTTAGACCAAGCTTCAGATAAACTTTGATTTTCAGCCAACCCAGCACCAATTCTTCGATATATTTCTTGTTGGAAGTATCCTTGATCCCATTGATAACGAGTGGGACCAAATAATTCAATCGGGGTAGTTGCTGAACCATACCACATAGTTCCAGCAACTACAAAAGCGGCAAAAAAGACAGCAGCAATACTACTGGAAAGGACGGTTTCAATATTTCCCATACGTAATCCTTTGTATAGGCGTTGAGGTGGACGTACACTAAGATGGAATAGACCCGCCAATATGCCCAAGGTCCCTGCTGCAATATGATGAGAGGCTATTCCTCCCGGAACAAAAGGATCAAAACCCTCCACACCCCACGCTGGATTTACGGATTGTACCCTTCCAGTTAGTCCATAAGGATCGGACACCCATATTCCAGGACCATACAATCCTGTTACATGAAATGCACCAAAACCAAAGCAAGCCACCCCTGATAGAAATAAATGAATTCCAAAGATCTTAGGCAAATCCAAAGAGGGTTTTCCTGTACGTTCATCAGTAAATATTTCTAGATCCCAATACACCCAATGCCAGATAGCTGCCAAAAAGCACAAGCCCGAAAACACAATATGTGCCCCGGCCACACCTTCGTAACTCCAAATACCCGGATTCGTTACAGTACCCCCTGTGATACTCCAACCGCCCCATGAATTGGTTATTCCTAAACGAGTCATGAAGGGTATAACGAACATACCCTGTCTCCACATTGGATCAAGAACAGGATCAGAAGGATCAAAAACTGCTAATTCGTATAGAGCCATCGAACCGGCCCAACCAGCAACCAGAGCTGTATGCATTATATGGACAGAAATCAAACGACCGGGATCATTCAATACGACGGTATGAACACGATACCAAGGCAAACCCATGGAAATACCCCTTTATCAATGAAAAATAGACACAATGTAACTTTATTGCATTGGAAAAAACTATGCTGTGGACCCTCTTTTTAGTGGATTATCTTGGGGAAAGAATTAATATTTGTTTGATTCTTTTCAATTACTTTTAGTAATAATGAAACTATTTTGTTCGTAGGAACAAAAAGAAGCAGATCTATTCTACACCCGATAAGTACCAATACGCAATGGTAGGGGAGTTGATACCATTTTATATGAGTGAATGCATATATATATTTGTTCATCATTCAAAGGACTTATTTGTAATAATTTTCCTTTATTCATTTTGTCTTCTTTATCTTTTTTTATGAACTTAGTCAATCTATGGATAAAATATGATAAAGGCCAATATTAGTAGGACACTAAATCCATTGTTACGCTTTCACATCAAAGTGAGATATAGTACTTAATTTTTCTTTTATTTAATGCCTATTGGTGTTCCAAGAGTACCTTTTCGAAGTCCTGGAGAGGAAGATGCATTGTGGATTGACGTATAGTGCGACTTGTCAGATATATTGGGTCATATGGTATTTCCCCATTCTCTTCCCCGATCGAGATATCCTCCCCTTCGCCCAAGAAAGATTGATTGAATTATCAAAAATTTGGAGCGTGAAGTTCAATTAGATCCATTTTTTCGGGAGGGTATACAGATTAATATTATCAATTAGAATAATTTATGGTTATCTTGGTTAGGCCAATAAAATGAAGTATCCAGGCTCCGTTTAGAAAAAAACCGGTAATAAATCTATTTATGATTACTATTTCTATCATATTCTATTTACTATTTCTATCATATTCGATTTCTTTATATATTTATAATAGAAGTGATCTCAAACTTTTAATCAATCGAGTAATATGATGAATGCATTGAATATCTGTTGTAAGACATGAAATAAATTGTAAAAAGGAAGTCGTAGCAAAAGGACGTGGTATTGGGGCATTTGTCATATATGTGCAAATCCAAATCGGGCGGATCTTTACTCGGAGTAGAGCATAAACCTAAAAAAATTGAAGAAGCCCATTCAGGAACAAGAAAATTACATCGCGATTGAGATTGTATCTCGATGAAACAATACATCAATGAAAAGTTAGTTAGATAAATTTAGTAATTTTTTTTATAGATAAACAAAACAGGCCAAAACCCATCTTTTTTGAAAAATGAAATTTGAAAAATGAAAGAAAAGCCCCTTTTTATAAGTTAAAAGCCTGGTATGAAAAAAAAAATAAATAAAAGAAAGCGCTAGAATCTACATCTACACATTGATTCTTTTATTTTTTTTCGTTATTTTTGTTGAACCGTATGCATCAAAAGGTGCATGTACGGTTTCTAAGGGATACAACTTTATCCCAATCAACCGACTTTATCGAGAAAGATTACTTTTTTTAGGCCAAGGGGTTGATAGCGAGATCTCGAATCAACTTATTGGTCTTATGGTATATCTCAGTATAGAGGATGATACCAAAGATCTATATTTGTTTATAAATTCTCCTGGCGGATGGGTAATACCCGGAGTAGCTATTTATGATACTATGCAATTTGTGCGACCAGATATACAGACAATATGCATGGGATTAGCCGCTTCAATGGGATCTTTTATTCTGGTCGGAGGAGAAATTACCAAACGTCTAGCATTCCCTCACGCTTGGCGCCAATGAGTTTTTTATTTGATTTGAGAGAAAAAAGAAGACTATGCCTTCGCGCTATATGAAATATGAATATTAAGTAATAATAGCATGGCACTTCGAATTCGATATGATAAATTTTTTTAACCCTTAAATTATGTATCGAAAGAGTAGTATGAGATAAAAGGTATTTCCGATTTTATCTAATCTATCGGGAAGCCTATTTCAGCGTCACAAACTTTTTTGTTTTCACGCCGGGAGGCTCTTAACAATATTTAGGTTATGAAAGAATATGAAAATAAAAAAAAATCTTGTTTTTTTATTTGAAAAAAAAAGAAACTTTGGGATTGCTAAATAACAGACGAAATAAATATATAAAGCAACGGAGCCATCATAGTATTTTTGAACTACTCCAAAAACAAAAAGAAGGGTGGTTATTGGATCATTTACCAACCCGAGTCTGATAGACCCTATAATTTAATTTATTTGATATTTAAGTAAGGTAAAAACGAATTCCATTATAGAGCCGTATGCAATGCGTAAAAGATGCCTGTACGGTTGTTCAATTATATATTTTATTATTCTTTATCTCTTCACCTTATCATCATGCGAGATAGAATAAACATTTATTATGTTATATCATCAGGGTAATGATCCATCAACCTGCTAGTTCTTTTTATGAGGCACAGACGGGAGAATTTATCTTGGAAGCGGAAGAACTTTTGAAGCTGCGCGAAACCGTCACAAGGGTTTATGTACAAAGGACAGGCAAACCCTTATGGGTTGTATCCGAAGATATGGAAAGAGATGTTTTTATGTCAGCAACAGAAGCCCAAGCTCATGGAATTGTTGATCTTGTAGCGACTGAATAAAAAAGAAAAAATAACAAAAATTTCAGACGAATTGGTGATTTGAGATTTTATCTTTTTACCGGATTTAATATTCTATTCATTAATCTATTAATATAGAAATAAAATAATTCATAATCATCCGGTTAAGATCGATCTAAACCAGCCCATTATGTATATGATTCAATATGCCAACTATTAAACAACTTATTAGAAACACAAGACAGCCAATCAGAAATGTCACGAAATCCCCCGCTCTTGGGGGATGTCCTCAGCGACGAGGAACATGTACTAGGGTGTATGTGCGACTCGTTCAGATCATGGGCTAGGACAAAAGAAAGAAAACAATTGATCCAGTATCAACGATCAGTACCAGTGAATAGACTAGAATGGAAGAACTCCATTCAATATCTAAAAATCAAAAAGATCTATCCTTCTATTGTGGTATCAAATGTATGGTTTCCGTTGGTGCAAATCCAATCAACTCGTTTTAAATTTAAGATGAGAAAGAATTCTCCATTGATAGCAAATGATATCCATTAAGCAGGGGAAATACTATTTTAAAAAGCAGAAAAATTATGCCTTACTCTTGCAAGAACGGACTAACAGGGTCAGCTACTCAGCTAATCTTCATAATTAAATACCGTTACTGTATAAGTAGATCTCATTGTGAAAGACCTCGTACTGGATAATTATGGGTAGAGCCAAAGAGTGTGAACTGTACAAGTTAACAATAACATTGATTAAATGAAAGAAGGGCTCCGGTGTATAGAGAGGACCTCACCGTTTAAGAAGTAACCATAGAAACGATGGAACCCACTATATCCATTTATATTTACTACTTTTATGTGTTTTTGATACCTAATATCAATACAATTTTTTTCTAGGCATTTCACCTAGAAAAAAAAAAAAAAAATCGTGGTCGGGAAGGTTATAGTAGCAAAAGCCATTGGAATTTAAATTTTATACATTGGAAGAATCCGTTTTGTTATTAATAGACTAGGATACGGGAAGGGAATAACTGAAAGAAAGGAAATCGATTAGTTATTCATCAAAGTTTCATTTATTCAATGACCAGAATTAAACGAGGGTATATAGCTCGAAGACGTAGAACAAAAATTCGTTTATTTGCATCAACCTTTCGAGGGGCTCATTCAAGACTTACTCGTACTATTACTCAACAGAAAATAAGAGCTTTGGTTTCGGCTCATCGGGATAGAGGTAGACAAAAGAGAGATTTTCGTCGGTTGTGGATCACTCGGATAAATGCAGTAATTCGCGAGAATAAAGTATACTTAAGTTATAGTAAATTTATACACAATCTGTACAAGAGACAGTTACTTCTTAATCGTAAAATACTTGCACAAATAGCTATATTAAATAAGAGTTGTCTTTATATGATTTCCAATGAGATCATAAAATAAAGAGATTGGAAGGAATCCGTTGGAATAGTTTCAATGGAGTTCCCTGGAGAATGAACTCTGGGAAGGTAGAGTAGAAATTAGTATGATAAAATATGATAAAGTCATCAAAATGAAGAAAGACGTTAAATAAAAAATATTTATTCCTCTTCTCCCATTTTTTTTCTTACGACAGGACATTTCGATTTTACGATTTTTCGAACAAAAAAAAAAGTCAATCCGCATTTGAGTTTGGATTGGAATTTTATTTTGATTCAATTCAATTGAAGAGTCAACCTATTTTTTTCTGGTTCTAAGACCAGCAGCTCTAGCGGTTGACTCGCTTCTTTCAAATTGTTTCTCATTATTAAGAAAAGGTAACGGAGATAAAATACGAGCTTGTTTTATAGCAATAGTAATTAATCGTTGTTGTTTTAAGGTCAATCTATTCACCCGTCTAGATAATATTTTTCCTTGTTCGCTAATAAATCGACTAATTAAACTCATGTTTCTATAATCAATTCGATCCCCCGATTGGATCGGAGGCAAACGCCTACGAAAAGATCGCTTAGATTTAAGAAAGATTCGCTTGGATTTATCCATGGTTTGTTTATTCCTTATCCTGAAAATCCCAATCCTATATTCTTAATTCTACATCATCTTTGATCCGATCGAAATAGGATTTGGTTTTTTTATATTTATTTGTTTATATTTTTTTATATTTAAATAAATTTTTTATATTATTTAAATAAATTAAAAAATAAATTCAAATAAATTATATATATATATTGTTATATATAATATGTAATTTTTCATCTTCCTTGGAAGACTGACACACGAGCGATCGGTTCGATCTATTTCTTTATCTCCCCATGAATCGTATGTTTGTAACAACAGGGACAGAATTTTCTCAATTCCAATCGACTAGGCGTATTGTGTCGATTCTTTTGAGTAATATATCTGGAAATGCCCATTGATTCCTTATTAACACGATTTCGAACACAACTGGTACATTCCAAAATAACCGTTACTCGGACATCTTTACCCTTAGCCATGAACCTCCTTTGGTTTTTGATTCACTCAATTCTTTAATTTTCCGACCCGAAGCAAGGAAGAAGAAAGGACACAAAAATAGAAGCAGGTAACTCGAAATCAAATTATGAAAGAAATATTTTGTTGCAATCAATATAGTAATAAATAATAAGTAATATAATGATTTCTAACTATATTTATAATTTTTAATTGCCGTACAGTATTTCATTTTCAGTTAAGTATCTTGTATGATATTGTTGCCCCAACCACCGCATTTCCATTCTATTATTAATTTAATTTGAGCCTGAGCCCGAGTTCATAGTTTCACTGAGGGTGAAACCGCTTTTTCTTTGTTTTTTTTTTTTTTTTTAGAAAGAATAAGTAAAAAAAGAAAAAAAAACAAAGAAAAAAAGAAGGGAGGGGTAGGGATTAGTTACAGATATTTGATTGTATCTCTAATCTTCTTCCCCCTTCCCATATCAATAGCTAGAATGAAAAAAAGGGGAATATCAACGCATCCGGAAAAAAACGATTGATCTCTATCAATAAACCTGCTAAAGACCCGAACCATAGAGTACTTACTACCGGTGCCACGGAGAGATATGTTTTTAGATCTCGCATTTTAAAAACTCCTCTTTCTGTATTCGTTATTGTATATTGTATATTGTAATTTGTAATACATAATGGTAATACATATATGACCGGATGTGTATATGTAGTTAATGACTTACCACTTGTACGCGGAGTTCCTAATTCAAATTGAAATGTACAAAATAGATATTTATTAAAAGAAAAAAATACGTCCATTTCCGCCTTAAATTCCTAAAAAATATTAATTTTTTGTGGTAGATTTCATATTTATTTCATACTTTATATAAGTCTTTTACCATATTATATGTTTGTTATATGATATATGAGACCAAAAGGAAGAAGGAAGAAATGATAAGATAGTTTGTGTATATCAATAGATAGTTTGTGTATATCAATGTAGGAAATAAAGATGTGGAAAACAAGACAGGGATTCTCTACAATGACACTGTAGACCAATTGAAAGGGATGTAGCGCAGTTTGGTAGCGCGTTTGTTTTGGGTACAAAATGTCACGGGTTCAAATCCTGTCATCCCTACCTATTACTTATCTTCTGAGCAGTAACGAGGGATCAATTGAGATCAATTAATAAAATTGTACATACATAATTAAATAAATATTTCATTTTTATTTTTTATAGTATATATATATGCAAGATAAATTGGGGTTACAAAATATTTATTGTGATAATAAAGCGCTCTTAGTTCAGTTCGGTAGAACGTGGGTCTCCAAAACCCGATGTCGTAGGTTCAAATCCTACAGGGCGTGATTCTGTGTTCTTGTTAATCGCGGGAGGTCAAAATTACACTAAAATAATTGAGCAGCAACCTAAATTTGACCTCCCGCGGATTAAAGGAAGTAGGAGGTCAATAAAAAACGAGATGTTAATTAATCAAAGATCCAACTGATCACCACGTCTGTATTGTAAATAGGCA